CCACATCACCATTCAATATTTCTTGGCCGACTATTGGCCAAACTACCTGGGCACTAGGTCCAATGTGAGTAGGGTCACTCAGCCATGCTTCATAATTGGAAAAACGAGCACCGTGGAAATACATACCACTCAGCCAAAGAAAGATAATAGAAAGTTGCCCAAAATGAGCACTAAATACTTTGCGAGAGATCTCCTCTAAATCATTGCTATGACTATCGAAATCGTGAGCATCTGCATGTAGATTCCAAATCCAAGTGGTAGTCTCGGGGCCTTTAGCTATTGTTCTTGAAAAATGACCTGGTTTGGCCCATTCCTCGAAAGAAGTTTTTATGGGATCCCTATCTACCAAAATTTTGACTTCTGGTTCCGGCGAACGAATAATCATTGAGTCCTCCTCTTTCCGGACAACACATACAAAGAAACCCGCCAACAGTCAAATAATTAATGACTCTCTGAGAGCTCTTTCTAATTTTTTGATTTTCCTCAATCTCCCATCTTTTTTGTAGTTATTCACTCGAGCAATTATGATCTAGAAGTCGATTCGTGGCAAGTGTTCGGATCTATTATGACATAGCCGTTCGGCGCACAACGGACCTTTTTCATCGTCTAAAATCTTTTCGGGTCTTTGTGTTGATCCAAAAATCATTTTTTTGCGCAACCCAGTGTATTTATTAACATCTCAATTAGATGTTCTTCGATGTCGTTACGTTATGTCTTCCATTACCCCCAGCATAGACATATTTATTTCTTCTTATTCTATTTCTATTCCAAATCCCATGAAAACAGGCATGGATCATTGCAAAGAAATATGTATATTCGACTCTATCTGCATATCGTTTATACTTTTGCCTATCGTTTATATACCATACGAAATAGAAAAATGCTCTTTGAAAGGATATAATGAAATTCTTTGGTTGTTTTTGTCCTAAAAAAGATCCGTTTTATTTGCCATTTGACTAATAAATCAAAAAAGAGTGCTCTTATTCGAAACGCCTTGTGATCTTCAACCAATTTTGGGCTTCAATATAATTACTGGGAGTAAGCGCTATAGCCTGTTTCCAATACTCAGCGGCTTGATCAAACCAAGCCTCCGCAATTTCAGAATCTCCCTGTCGAATGGCTTGTTCCCCCCGGTCAGAATAGGCTGTTCAATTCCTTCCTCGAGAACCGTACTTGAGAGTTTCCTAACTCATACGGCTCACAATTCTTATGGTATCCCGTTTTTTAAATCTACACCATCTAAAAGAATGAGATTTCTCCCCCTTGTTTTTTTATCGGGTTAACAAAAAGAGATTAATTGTATGAGTTTCAAACTTGAATTTGGTTTCATATTAATAATGAATTTTTTTTTTTTCGTTTTATCTTTTTTCCCACCCTCAACATAGGCATTTACTCTATTGCTAGAAGTTTATCAAAGGTAACTATCTCGGTTTCATAGAAAAAGTTTATAGAGAATTTTAGAAAAAGTCTTTTCTTCGTATTACTTTCCGATATTTTATGTCATTTTCTTTCTATTTATAATTGAATTATAAATAGAAAGAAAAAAAAAAGACTTACTATCTTTGGGATCTGATGCTACACCGCTGCTCAATACCTTAGTGGATCGACTTTATTACATACATCGATTCCTAACTTTTTCTTGTATCATGACTTAAATTAAGTAAGCAGTTATTATTGTATCCTCCCAAAATATCATTAATTGATCTTGACGGTGCTTTCTTTATCAATTGGATCCTTTATCCATAGAATATAGAAGAAAGTATCTGGGCATATCTATTTCTTCATATTTCGACTTCTAAAAAGTTCCTTTCTTTGCTACAGCTGATAAAAATCGTTTTGTGGACGATGCTTATGTAGAAAAACCTATTTTTTCGAGTATTTACTACTCTTTTCTTTCTATAGTGGAGATAGCCGCACGTAATGACAGATCACAGCCATATTATTAAAAGCTTGTGGTAAAAAGGGGTTTCGCTCGAGTGCTCTAAAATAATATTCTAAAGCTTTCGTATGTTCTCCGTTCCTTGTGTGAATAAGGCCGATGTTATAGAGTATATAACTTCGATCATAAGGATCAATTTCGAGTCGCATAGCTTCATAATAATTCTGTAAAGCTTCTGCATAATTTCCTTCGGATTGAGCCGACATCCGTTACGGTCGTCGTTCATTTTTAAGAATCTCCGTTCCAGAACCATACGTGAGATTTTCACCTCATATGGCTCCTCCCTTAGGTGCATAATGAAAAAAAATACATGGAATCAAAAAAGAGTCCAAAATTCTCGTTATGGACTGCGTGGGGCTAGTGTTTTTACAAGAAATCTCTAGCCAACCTTCCTGCCAAAGATTTTTTTAACCTCACATGGGGTGATCTTAATCTTAAATAAAAAAATGGTAACTTCAACAATTTCTTTGTCCCCTACGCCCTTTAATTTCCAGGAATTGGTCACTTCAACAGTCTTCGATGGTTATACAGGTATCCAAAATAGGAACGAGATGGATGTTTGTTGTCCCAACCATTTTAGTTTCGCTCTCGATAAGGAAGGCGATAATTTCGACCAACGTCTCCGTATTGTTGATTTCTAGGTGTAGTGCTTTTTCTCCTCTACTCCTATTGATTCTAATGGATGAGGGTTGACTCGCACCGCAATACAGATTCATAAGTTTAACCTCTGGCTCACTACTAGAATCGGTAATTCAAGCATCTGAGGCTGCATTAATCGGGAATACACGACAGAAGGAATTGTTTTTTTTTACAAACCTCACCTTCAAAAAGCATAGATTTATTTCCGTTTTTTCTTCTATTCCGAAATTATGCCAGTCTTATAAGACTGAGGCGGTAAATAAAATTGAGATCGAAAAGATATGTAAACTAATGATCAAATCACACCATCTCTGTAATAGGTAAATGCCTCTTTTTCTCCGGAAGTTGTCGGAATTATTCGTAATAAGATATTGGCTACAATTGAAAAGGTTTTATCAATAAAATTTCCATTTATACTCGATTTAGTCATAGATAGCAATCCACTCTAAAATTCTTTTCATTACCTTTCGTAAGAAAATGATTCCCCACAAACAAAGGAATTGGACACTACGAAATAACATAAAAACATAATCTTTCAAATTTGAAAACTCCCAATTCTTTATTCTTTTTTTTTGAACGGAATTAAATAAAATAATAAGAAATAGTTTATATTTCATAGAAATCTAGTTGACTAGTATAAGAATGAAGAGGTCCTAGTCCGATTCCCAGCTCATCGCGCAATTGAAGAAAAAAAAAATAGACCGATCAGTTGATTCCTCACGATTCAGTGATTTGATTGAATTCGTGTCAAACTATTCGAAAAGGAAAGGATGGCAGCACTAGATCACATAAATGGATATCTAAAAAATCACATAAATGGATATCTAAAAAATCCATATCTTTCCTCTTTTGGTTTTTTCCTACTTTTGTTCGAATTGTATGCCCGGAATTTTCGAAGGATCAAGTAAAAATAAAAATGGCTCGCTATTGATTCGGTTGATGGGGCATAATCATTATGTAGGAGAGATGGCCGAGTGGTTCAAGGCGTAGCATTGGAACTGCTATGTAGGCTTTTGTTTACCGAGGGTTCGAATCCCTCTCTTTCCGTACCCGCAACTAATTTACCAATTTTAAATGAACCCAATGTATCAAAGAACAACACATACTGAAATTCAAAAAGGTCAAACTCGAACCCTCGGTAATTTTTATATCAATTTTCTATTACTATTCCCTGAATAAGCTGCGTACTTTTTCCGTTACTTGTTTTTATGGGAAGGAAAGGGAGTAAGAGTAATAAAGTTGTCCAAACCTCTTCTTAGTTGAGTTAGGTTTAAGTTTGCCGAGAATAATATTCTACGACTAGCAATTCATTTATTTTCAAACCGATCGATTTGCTCTCGATTATTTGATTGACTAATCCTTTATATTGGGATGGTTGAAGAGTCAAATGTTTTGGAACTTCCTCATGAGGGGATGAATCAAGATAACTTTGAATCATATCTCTAGATTTTTGAGCATGGCTCACCGTAATAATATCGTGGGGTTTGCAGCGATAACTTGGTATATCTACTATACGTTCATTAACTAAAATATGTCTATGGTTAACTAATTGGCGGGCTTGGGGAATAGTCGAAGCCATACCCAATCGGAAAAGGATGTTATCCAAACGCATCTCAAGTAATTGTAGTAAAACCCGACCTGTTGACCCCTTTGCTTTTCCGGCTATACGAACATATTTTAGTAATTGTCGTTCTGTAAGACCATAATGAAAACGCAATTTTTGTTTTTCTTCTAAACGAATCCGATATTGAGATTTTTTCCCAGAGCGCGATTGGTTTCTAAAATCGCTTCCGGCTCTAGGCCCTTTACTAGTTAGACCTGGTAAAGCCCCAAGACGACGTATTTTTTTGAAACGAGGCCCCCGATACCGCGACATGAAGACTCCTTTTTTGTTTGGACATAAACAAACTGAACTAAATAAATTGATAAATTAAGCGAGGCGAAATACAATGATACACTGAATACAATAATACAATGAAGTATTGTCCTAAAAAGAATTAAGAAATGGATTGAATTGGAGTAATAGAATGACCATTTTTTATTTATGTATTTTTTATTTATGTATAGAGATGTATAGAAATCATTTTCTTTCTATATTCATTTCTATATCATATTAATTGATATATCATATCACTAGACATTTATTAGTAAAAAAGTAGTCCACTTTTTTTTGTTCGGCCGAAACCGAATTCTTACTATTTTTTTGCTAATTGAAAAATGTGGGATATAATAGGTCGACAACCCTTGGAAAAAAGGGGAAAAAGCCATTTCAATGTTCTTTGATTTCAAAAATACACTCTCAATCATGTGAAAATCAAAACAAATAGTCAAAAGCCGGCTATCGGATTCGAACCGATGACCATCGCATTACAAATGCGATGCTCTAACCTCTGAGCTAAGCGGGCTCAAATAGAACAAAAATTGTGTATGCATCGTAAACTAATACGATTTTTTTGCGATTAATATGAATTATTAAATATTAGCGATTCATAATAGCTATAGATTCCTATCTTTTTATTTTAATCAATTTTTAAATTTTAAAATAAAAATTTTGAATTAGATTAATAATTATAATCGATCTTTTATATATAGATATAATATATATATATTATATATAAATTTTAGTGATATAAAATGGATATCCATTTTTTGTTTCTTAACACGAAATGTAAACTTTTTTCAATAAGGTATATTGAATAATGTATTAGAATAATAGGAATTCTAAAGAATTCAAAATGCTAACTAATTCCAATATTTTGAATACTAAATTGCAAAATTACTGAGATAATTAGTTTCGTTTTAGCTATAATCAATGATTAATAGTTTTGATAACTAGATACAAAATGATTGATATTGTATCAAATATCGTTTTTGAGTTATTTTTTCGGAAGTTAAAGACAAAAAAAGAATCGATCGTTCAAGTATTTCAAATTGCATCAAAAAAAAAATAATGATACTAAGAGAGGCATATATATATATTATGACATGTATCAATTTCTATTGAATTGCATAAACAGAAATGATAGAATCATTTCGGATTGTATCAAATGTAGGTGTCGTCCTTGGGTATCCAATAAACATTAAACAAAATAGGCAATAAATTCATCAAACAACAAGACCCACTTTTTTAGTTTATAGAGGTTTGGGTTACATATAAATAGAAATCCAATCAAGCGATATTTGATATTTAAGAAATTCGTAAATACACCGCTTTGATTTCAGTTTGATTTCAGTATAGTAAAACATAGGGGGATATGGCGAAATTGGTAGACGCTACGGACTTAAATTGGATTGAGCCTTGGTATGGAAACATACGAAGTGACAACTTTCAAATTCAGAGAAACCCCGGACTTAAAGATGGGGTAATTCTGAGCCAAATCCTGTTTTAGAAAACCAACAGCAGTTCGTAAAGCGAGAATACAAAAAGAATAGGATAGGTGCAGAGACTCGATGGGAGATGTTCTAACAAATATAGTTTACCGCGTTGAGTTGGTAAAGGAATCCTTCTATCGAAACTAAAAAAAAGGGGGGGGAGAACCTATATACATAGATATATGTACGAACGCTATACAAACTGGATTAAGACGCCGAGAGTCTTTGATGATTATATGCAAAATGAAAGAATTCTTGTGATGTGAATCGATTGGATGGCAGAAAGAATCGAATCTTCATTGATTCCATCATTTATCAATCAATTTACTCAGGATCAGGATCTGAAATTTTTTGAAAAAAAAAAACGGATTAATCGCACGAGAATAAAGATAGAGTCCCATTCTACATGTCAATAGTGACAACAATGAAATTGAAAGTAAGAGGAAAATCCGTCGACTTTAGAAATCGTGAGGGTTCAAGTCCCTCTATCCCCAAAAAAACATCGGTAATGCTTTATCCTAATATTATTTGATAAAATAATATTATTATTATTCGTTGTATTTGTTAGTGGTTCCAATTTTTTTCTTTCTTATTCGTTTTTTTCTTTCACAAAGTTATGTACCCGAGTGTATATTTTTTTGTATTAAAAAAACTTGGGTTTGGTGTTATATAAGGTACACACAAAGTAAGAGCAATTCATTTTTGAATTGACATAGAACGAAGTCATATCATAAAATGAGGATGATATATTAAGTAAAATAATAGTCGGGATAGCTCAGCTGGTAGAGCAGAGGACTGAAAATCCTCGTGTCACCAGTTCAAATCTGGTTCCTGGCACATAATTCATTTGTATGAGTATCTATTCACCAAATCCATTCATTTATCCAACATATATGGATATGGATCGACATCCAAATTTTTTATGTTTCTGAATCCATACCCATATTCATTAATAGTATCGATTAGCATACATACTTAGCCATCGAAGTATTTATAACTCTCATGTTATCCTTTGTATTCTATTCCATTTCAATTTTTAAATAGCTGATGAAAAGTTCTGGATTTATAGAAGGAGGATAAAAAGTATCCATATTCTCTGATATATAAAATCAGAAAATTAGATTCGCTTCTTTTTTCTTTTGTTCCTGTGCCTACTCTACTCTGTCTATTCTTCTTCAAGATCAAGAAGAACGTTACGACTTGATAGATATATGTCTATGCAATACAGAATTGAAAGGTTCAATTAATTGGTTGAGAGACCCAACCAAGCAAAAGTCTATTTTTTATAAGTTGATATATAGGAATATACGCGATGGATCTTAGATAGAGTCGAAATGAAATCGTATATTTTTTTTGTTAGTTTTGTTCCTATTCTATTTCCTCATTCTCTCTTAAGCGAACTTCGAGAGTACCTGTAAGATATGTGCGCGGTACAAAGTACACAATTCGAAATTATTTTTATTTGAATTCAGATTATTGGTTCAGTTCAGCACAAATAACAAGAAAGAAGTACCCTCCAATTTGAGAATTTCCAATGAATCCATAATTGA